GTTAATGTAGCTTAAATCCAAAGCAAGGCACTGAAAATGCCTAGATGAGTTTATTAACTCCATAAACATACAGGTTTGGTCCCAGCCTTTCTGTTAACTTTTAGTAAACTTACACATGCAAGTATCCACGTCCCAGTGAGAATGCCCTTCAAGTCAACAAGACCAAAAGGAGCGGGTATCAAGCACACACTTGTAGCTCATGACGCCTTGCTTAACCACACCCCCACGGGAAACAGCAGTGACAAAAATTAAGCCATAAACGAAAGTTTGACTAAGTTATACTAATTAGGGTTGGTAAATTTCGTGCCAGCCACCGCGGTCATACGATTAACCCAAGCTAACAGAAATACGGCGTAAAATGTGTTTAAGCAATATATCAAAATAGAGTTAAATCAAAATTAAACTGTAAAAAGTCCTAATTTTAATTAAAATAAACGACGAAGGTAACTCTAAAACAGCTGATACACTATAGCTAAGATCCAAACTGGGATTAGATACCCCACTATGCTTAGCCCTAAACACAAATAATTATACAAACAAAGTTATTCGCCAGAGTACTACCGGCAACAGCCTAAAACTCAAAGGACTTGGCGGTGCTTTATATCCTTCTAGAGGAGCCTGTTCTATAATCGATAAACCCCGATAAACCTCACCAATCCTTGCTAATACAGTCTATATACCGCCATCTTCAGCAAACCCTAAAAAGGAACAAAAGTAAGCACAATCATACGATATAAAAACGTTAGGTCAAGGTGTAACCTATGGACTGGGAAGAAATGGGCTACATTTTCTACCTTAAGAAAACAAATACGAAAGTTACTATGAAACTAGTAACTAAAGGAGGATTTAGTAGTAAACTAAGAATAGAGTGCTTAGTTGAATTAGGCCATGAAGCACGCACACACCGCCCGTCACCCTCCTCAAGTAACTAGATGCACTCAAACTTATTTAGACGCATTAATCACATTAGAGGAGATAAGTCGTAACAAGGTAAGCATACTGGAAAGTGTGCTTGGACGAACCAAGATATAGCTTAAACAAAGCATCTAGTTTACACCTAGAAGATTCCATACATTATGAATATCTTGAACTATACCTAGCCCAATCTTCATTACTAATTCAACAATTAAAATAGAGTAAAATAAAACATTTATTTCTAAACTAAAGTATAGGAGATAGAAATTTTTAAAATGGCGCAATAGAGAAAGTACCGCAAGGGAACGATGAAAGAAAAATAATCAAAGTATAAAAAAGCAAAGATTATATCTTGTACCTTTTGCATAATGAATCAACTAGTAAAAACTTAACAAAACGAATTTTAGCTAAGTAACCCGAAACCAGACGAGCTACTTATAAACAGTTTACCAAGAACCAACTCGTCTATGTAGCAAAATAGTGAGAAGATTTATAAGTAGAGGTGAAATGCCTAACGAGCCTGGTGATAGCTGGTTGTCCAGAAAATGAATATCAGTTCAGCTTTAAAGATACCAAAAATATAAATAAATTTACTGTATCTTTAAAAGTTAGTCTAAAAAGGTACAGCCTTTTAGAAACGGATACAACCTTGACTAGAGAGTAAGATCCTTAAAAACCATAGTAGGCCTAAAAGCAGCCATCAATTAAGAAAGCGTTAAAGCTCAACAATATAAACACTATTTGATCCCACTAATAAATCAACTAACTCCTAGACCCACTACTGGACCATTCTACTATAAAATAGAAGTAACAATGTTGATATGAGTAACAAGAAATGGTTTCTCCCTGCATGAGTTTAAGTCAGTATCTGATAATATCCTGACTAATAACAGTAAATAAAAATAATCCAAAAATAAATAACTTATCAATTATACTGTTAACCCGACACAGGAGTGCACCCAGGAAAGATTAAAAGAAGTAAAAGGAACTCGGCAAACACAAACCCCGCCTGTTTACCAAAAACATCACCTCCAGCATTTCCAGTATTGGAGGCACTGCCTGCCCAGTGACAAACGTTAAACGGCCGCGGTATCCTGACCGTGCAAAGGTAGCATAATCATTTGTTCTTTAAATAAGGACTTGTATGAATGGCCACACGAGGGTTTTACTGTCTCTTACTTCCAATCAGTGAAATTGACCTTCCCGTGAAGAGGCGGGAATAGATAAATAAGACGAGAAGACCCTATGGAGCTTTAACTAACTTACCCAAAGAAAACAAACTTAACCACTAAGGGACAATATCATTCTTTATGGGCTAGCAGTTTCGGTTGGGGTGACCTCGGAGAATAAAAAATCCTCCGAGCGATTCTAAAGATAAGACACACAAGTCGAATCAAACTATCGCTTATTGATCCAAAATTTGATCAACGGAACAAGTTACCCTAGGGATAACAGCGCAATCCTATTCAAGAGTTCATATCGACAATAGGGTTTACGACCTCGATGTTGGATCAGGACACCCCGATGGTGCAACCGCTATCAAAGGTTCGTTTGTTCAACGATTAAAGTCCTACGTGATCTGAGTTCAGACCGGAGTAATCCAGGTCGGTTTCTATCTATTATGTATTTCTCCCAGTACGAAAGGACAAGAGAAATAAGGCCAACTTCAAAAAAGCGCCTTAAAATAATTAATGATCGTATCTTAATTAACTTCACAAGCAAAACCCGCCCTAGAAAAGGGCTTAGTTAAGGTGGCAGAGCCCGGTAATTGCGTAAAACTTAAACCTTTATATTCAGAGATTCAAATCCTCTCCTTAACAAAATGTTTATAGTAAATATTTTAATATTAATTATTCCTATTCTACTGGCCGTAGCATTCCTGACGTTAGTCGAACGAAAAGTTTTAGGTTATATACAATTTCGAAAAGGTCCTAATGTTGTAGGCCCATATGGCCTACTCCAACCCATTGCGGACGCGATTAAACTTTTTATCAAAGAACCACTACGACCTGCAACATCTTCAATCTCAATATTTATTCTCGCTCCTATTCTAGCCCTAAGTCTAGCCCTAACAATATGAATTCCCTTACCTATACCTTATCCCCTCATTAATATAAATCTAGGAGTCTTATTTATACTAGCTATATCAAGCCTAGCTGTGTACTCAATCCTATGGTCCGGATGAGCCTCCAACTCAAAATACGCACTCATCGGAGCCCTACGAGCAGTAGCACAAACAATTTCATATGAAGTAACACTAGCCATTATCCTTCTATCAGTACTTCTAATAAATGGATCCTTTACCCTTTCCACATTAATTATTACACAAGAACAAGTATGACTAATCTTCCCAGCATGACCATTAGCAATAATATGATTTATCTCAACACTAGCAGAAACAAATCGAGCTCCATTCGACCTCACTGAAGGAGAATCAGAATTAGTATCAGGCTTCAACGTAGAATATGCAGCAGGACCATTTGCCCTATTCTTCATAGCAGAATATGCAAACATTATTATAATAAACATTTTTACAACAACCTTATTTTTAGGAGCATTCCACAGCCCCTATCTACCAGAACTCTACACAATCAACTTCACCATTAAATCTCTACTACTTACAATCACCTTTCTATGAATTCGAGCATCCTACCCTCGATTTCGCTATGACCAATTAATACATTTATTATGAAAAAGTTTTTTACCCTTAACACTAGCACTATGTATATGACATGTATCATTGCCTATTCTCCTATCAAGTATTCCCCCACAAACATAAGAAATATGTCTGACAAAAGAGTTACTTTGATAGAGTAAATAATAGAGGTTTAAGCCCTCTTATTTCTAGAACTATAGGAATTGAACCTACCCCTAAGAGCCCAAAACTCTTCGTGCTCCCAATTACACCAAATTCTAACAGTAAGGTCAGCTAATTAAGCTATCGGGCCCATACCCCGAAAATGTTGGTTTATATCCTTCCCGTACTAATAAACCCAATAATCTTTGTTATTATTCTAACAACCGTCCTACTCGGAACTATTATCGTCATAATTAGCTCCCACTGACTACTTATCTGAATCGGATTTGAAATAAACATACTTGCTATTATCCCTATTATAATAAATAAACACAACCCACGAGCTACAGAAGCATCAACTAAATATTTTCTTACCCAATCAACAGCCTCAATATTACTAATGATAGCCGTCATCATTAACCTAATATTTTCAGGCCAATGAACCGTAATAAAACTATTTAACTCAACAGCCTCTATACTAATAACAATAGCCCTTGCCACAAAACTAGGAATAGCCCCATTCCACTTCTGAGTTCCAGAAGTGACACAAGGCATCCCCCTATCTTCCGGCCTAATTCTACTCACATGACAAAAACTAGCACCAATATCCGTACTCTATCAAATCTCCCCATCAATTAATCTAGACCTTATTCTGACCCTATCTATTCTATCAATTATAATTGGAGGCTGAGGAGGGCTGAACCAAACCCAACTACGAAAAATTATAGCCTACTCATCAATCGCCCACATGGGCTGAATGACAGCAGTACTACTCTACAACCCCACTATAATACTATTAAACCTAATTATCTATATCATCATAACCTCCACCATATTCATACTATTCATAGCTAATTCAACCACAACTACTCTATCATTATCACATACATGAAACAAAACACCCATTATAACAGTCCTAGTACTCATCACCCTTCTATCAATAGGAGGACTCCCCCCACTATCAGGATTTATACCAAAATGAATAATCATCCAAGAAATAACAAAAAATGATAGCATTATTTTACCAACCCTAATAGCAATTACAGCTCTACTAAACCTATATTTCTATATACGACTTACATACTCCACCGCACTCACAATATTTCCCTCCACTAATAACATAAAAATGAAATGACAATTCTCTATTACAAAACAAATAACCCTCCTACCAACGTTAGTTACCCTATCTACCATACTCCTGCCACTTACACCAATCCTATCTATCCTAGAATAGGAATTTAGGTTACATAGACCAAGGGCCTTCAAAGCCCTAAGCAAGTATAATTTACTTAATTCCTGATAAGGACTGCAAGATTACATCTTACATCAATTGAATGCAAATCAACCACTTTAATTAAGCTAAATCCTCACTAGATTGGTGGGCTCCACCCCCACGAAATTTTAGTTAACAGCTAAATACCCTAACATACTGGCTTCAATCTACTTCTCCCGCCGCGAGAAAAAAAAGGCGGGAGAAGCCCCGGCAGAGTTGAAGCTGCTTCTTTGAATTTGCAATTCAATATGTTAATTCACCACGAGGCCTGGCAAAAAGAGGAGTCAAACCTCTGTCCTTAGATTTACAGTCTAATGCTTTACTCAGCCATTTTACCCATGTTCATCAACCGCTGATTATTTTCAACCAACCATAAGGATATTGGTACCCTATACCTCCTATTTGGTGCTTGAGCTGGCATAGTAGGAACTGCCCTAAGCTTATTAATTCGCGCCGAACTAGGCCAACCCGGAACTCTACTTGGAGATGATCAAATTTACAACGTAGTCGTAACCGCCCACGCATTTGTAATAATTTTCTTTATAGTAATACCTATTATAATTGGAGGATTTGGTAACTGACTAGTACCTCTAATAATTGGTGCCCCCGACATAGCATTTCCCCGAATAAATAATATAAGCTTCTGACTCCTCCCTCCCTCCTTTCTACTACTCCTAGCATCCTCTATAGTTGAAGCAGGAGCAGGAACAGGTTGAACCGTATATCCCCCCTTAGCAGGCAATCTAGCTCACGCAGGAGCTTCGGTAGATCTGACTATTTTTTCTCTTCATCTGGCAGGTGTCTCCTCAATTTTAGGGGCTATCAATTTTATTACAACAATTATTAATATAAAACCTCCCGCAATATCACAATATCAAACCCCTCTATTTGTATGATCTGTTATAATTACTGCCGTGCTTCTACTCCTTTCACTCCCTGTATTAGCCGCCGGTATTACAATACTTCTAACAGACCGAAATCTAAATACAACCTTCTTTGATCCAGCAGGAGGAGGAGATCCAATCCTATATCAACACTTATTCTGATTCTTTGGGCACCCCGAAGTATATATTCTTATTTTACCCGGATTTGGAATAATTTCCCATATCGTTACCTATTACTCAGGAAAAAAAGAACCATTTGGATATATAGGAATAGTATGAGCTATAATATCCATCGGGTTCTTAGGATTTATTGTATGAGCCCACCATATGTTTACAGTCGGAATAGATGTTGATACACGAGCTTACTTTACATCAGCCACTATAATCATTGCTATTCCAACTGGAGTAAAAGTTTTCAGCTGACTGGCTACACTTCATGGAGGCAATATTAAATGATCCCCCGCTATAATGTGAGCATTAGGTTTTATTTTTCTCTTCACAGTTGGAGGCTTAACTGGGATTGTCCTAGCTAACTCCTCTCTTGACATTGTCCTTCACGATACATACTATGTAGTTGCACACTTCCACTATGTGTTATCAATAGGAGCTGTATTCGCTATTATAGGAGGTTTTGTACACTGATTTCCTCTATTTTCAGGCTATACCCTCAATGACACATGAGCTAAAATTCACTTTGCAATTATATTCGTAGGTGTAAATATAACTTTCTTCCCACAACATTTTCTAGGACTATCCGGCATGCCACGACGATACTCTGATTACCCAGATGCGTACACAACATGAAACACTATTTCATCTATAGGTTCATTTATCTCACTAACGGCCGTTATACTTATAATTTTTATTATCTGAGAGGCATTTGCATCCAAACGAGAGGTTCTAACTGTAGATCTTACTACAACAAATTTAGAATGACTAAATGGATGCCCTCCTCCATATCATACATTCGAAGAACCTACATATGTTAACCTAAAATAAGAAAGGAAGGAATCGAACCCCCTGCTACTGGTTTCAAGCCAACACCATAACCACTATGTCTTTCTTTAATTAAATAAGATGTTAGTAAAATATTACATAACCTTGTCAAGGTTAAATTACAGGTGAAAATCCCGTACATCTTGTATGGCATATCCCATACAACTAGGATTTCAAGATGCAACATCGCCCATTATAGAAGAATTGCTGCACTTCCACGACCACACGCTAATAATCGTTTTTCTGATTAGTTCTTTAGTACTTTACATTATTTCACTTATATTAACAACAAAACTAACACACACTAGCACAATAGATGCGCAAGAAGTAGAGACAATCTGAACTATTCTACCAGCTATTATCTTAATTCTAATTGCCCTTCCATCTCTACGCATCCTATACATAATAGATGAAATTAACAATCCATCTCTTACAGTAAAAACTATAGGGCATCAATGATACTGAAGCTACGAATATACAGACTATGAAGACTTAAGCTTCGACTCTTACATAATTCCAACATCAGAACTAAAACCAGGAGAGCTACGACTGCTAGAAGTAGATAACCGAGTTGTTTTACCTATAGAAATAACAATTCGAATACTAATCTCCTCCGAAGATGTATTACACTCATGAGCTGTTCCTTCCTTAGGATTAAAAACAGACGCAATTCCAGGCCGTCTAAACCAAACAACTCTTATATCAACCCGACCAGGCTTATATTATGGCCAATGCTCAGAAATCTGCGGATCAAATCATAGCTTTATACCAATCGTTCTTGAACTAGTTCCACTAAAATATTTCGAAAAATGATCCGCATCCATATTATAAGGCCATCAAGAAGCTAAGCAAGCATTAACCTTTTAAGTTAAAGACTGAGGGCATGATACCCTCCTTGATGATATGCCACAACTAGACACATCAACATGAGTCACCATAATTCTATCAATATTCCTAGTCCTCTTCATTATTTTCCAACTAAAAATTTCAAAATATAACTTTCATCACAATCCAGAACCCACACTAACGAAAATACCAAAACAAAATACTCCTTGAGAAACAAAATGAACGAAAATTTATTTGCCTCTTTCATTACCCCTATAGTACTAGGCCTTCCTCTAGTCACCCTCATTGTCCTATTTCCCAGCTTATTATTTCCAACATCAAACCGACTAGTAAATAACCGCCTTATTTCTCTTCAACAATGAATCCTTCAACTCATTTCAAAACAAATAATAAGCATTCACAATCCTAAAGGACAGACATGAACACTAATACTTATATCCCTAATTCTATTTATTGGGTCAACAAACTTACTAGGTCTACTGCCTCACTCTTTTACACCAACCACACAATTATCAATAAACTTAGGCATGGCTATTCCCCTATGAGCAGGAGCTGTAATTACAGGCTTCCGCAACAAAACCAAAGCATCACTCGCCCATTTCCTACCACAAGGAACACCTACTCCTCTAATTCCCATATTAGTAATTATCGAAACTATCAGCCTATTTATTCAACCAATAGCTCTCGCAGTACGACTAACAGCCAATATTACAGCAGGACATCTATTAATTCACTTAATCGGAGGAGCTACACTAGCACTAATAAACATTAGTACCACAACAGCTCTCATTACATTTATCATTCTAGTCTTATTAACAATTCTCGAATTTGCAGTAGCTATAATTCAAGCTTACGTATTTACTCTTCTAGTTAGCCTATACCTACACGATAATACATAATGACACACCAAACTCATGCCTACCATATAGTTAACCCCAGCCCCTGACCTCTTACAGGAGCACTGTCCGCCCTTCTAATAACATCTGGTCTAACCATATGATTTCACTTTAACTCAACAACCCTACTTACATTAGGCTTAACAACAAATATACTAACCATATACCAATGATGACGAGACATTATCCGAGAAAGCACTTTTCAAGGTCATCATACCCCAAATGTTCAAAAAGGCCTACGCTATGGAATAATTCTTTTCATTATTTCAGAAGTTTTATTCTTTACCGGATTCTTCTGAGCATTCTACCATTCGAGTCTTGCCCCTACACCTGAATTAGGCGGCTGCTGACCTCCAACAGGCATTCATCCACTTAATCCCTTAGAAGTCCCACTACTCAATACCTCTGTTCTCTTAGCCTCAGGAGTTTCTATTACCTGAGCCCATCACAGTCTTATAGAAGGAAACCGTAACCATATACTTCAAGCCCTATTTATTACCATCTCATTAGGTGTATATTTCACACTTCTTCAAGCCTCAGAATACTATGAAGCACCTTTTACTATTTCAGACGGTGTATACGGCTCAACCTTCTTTGTAGCAACAGGCTTTCACGGCCTCCATGTTATTATCGGGTCTACTTTCCTAATTGTTTGCTTCTTCCGACAACTAAAATTTCACTTCACCTCAAATCACCATTTTGGCTTTGAAGCGGCTGCCTGATACTGACACTTTGTAGATGTCGTATGACTTTTCCTCTATGTCTCTATCTATTGATGAGGTTCATATTCTTTTAGTACAACTAGTACAACTGACTTCCAATCAGTTAGTTTCGGTCTAATCCGAAAAAGAATAATAAACCTAATACTAGCTCTCCTAACTAACTTTACACTAGCTACACTACTTGTTACCATCGCATTCTGACTCCCTCAATTAAATGCATACTCAGAAAAAACAAGTCCCTATGAATGCGGATTTGACCCTATAGGATCTGCCCGCCTCCCATTCTCCATAAAATTTTTTCTAGTAGCCATCACATTCCTCCTATTTGACTTAGAAATCGCATTACTCCTACCACTACCATGAGCCTCTCAAACAACAAACCTAAACACAATACTCACTATGGCTCTTCTTCTAATTTTTTTACTAGCTGTAAGCTTAGCTTATGAATGAACCCAAAAAGGACTTGAATGAACTGAATATGGTATTTAGTTTAAAACAAAATAAATGATTTCGACTCATTAGATTATGATTTAATTCATAACTACCAAATGTCCCTCGTATACATAAATATTATAATAGCATTTACAGTATCTCTTACAGGACTATTAATATACCGATCCCACCTAATATCATCCCTTCTATGTCTAGAAGGAATGATATTGTCCCTATTTATTATAGCCACTCTAATAATTCTGAATTCACACTTCACCCTAGCTAGCATAATACCTATTATCCTATTAGTATTTGCAGCTTGTGAAGCAGCATTAGGTTTGTCTCTACTAGTTATAGTATCAAATACATACGGAACTGACTACGTGCAAAATCTCAACCTATTACAATGCTAAAATATATTATCTCCACAACAATGCTTATACCCTTAACCTGATTATCAAAAAGCAACATAATTTGAATTAATCCTACAATATATAGCTTATTAATCAGCTTCACAAGCCTGCCCCTTATAAACCAATTTAACGACAATAGTCTTAATTTCTCACTAATTTTCTTCTCCGACTCCCTATCTATACCATTACTAATCCTAACCATATGACTCCTCCCCCTAATATTAACAGCTAGTCAACATCACCTATCAAAAGAAAACTTAATTCGAAAAAAACTATTTATTACTATACTAATTCTACTACAACTATTCCTAATTATAACGTTTACCGCCACAGAACTAATTTTCTTCTATATCCTATTTGAAGCAACACTAGTTCCAACACTCATTATTATTACTCGATGGGGGAATCAAACAGAACGCTTAAACGCTGGCCTTTACTTCTTGTTCTATACATTAGCGGGATCTCTACCCCTACTAGTAGCACTAATCCACATTCAAAATATAATAGGATCCTTGAACTTTCTAATTCTCCAATACTGAGTAAAACCAATATCCAACTCTTGATCCAATGTTTTCATATGATTAGCATGCATAATAGCCTTTATAGTAAAAATACCATTATATGGCCTTCACCTCTGACTTCCTAAAGCACACGTAGAGGCCCCCATTGCAGGCTCCATAGTTCTTGCAGCAATCCTGCTAAAACTAGGAGGGTATGGTATACTACGAGTTACACTTCTTCTAAACCCAGTAACTGATTTTATAGCATATCCATTCATTATATTATCCTTATGAGGTATAATTATAACTAGCTCAATTTGTCTTCGTCAAACAGACCTAAAATCACTTATTGCATACTCCTCCGTCAGTCATATAGCACTTGTCATTGTAGCCATTCTTATCCAGACACCCTGAAGTTACATAGGAGCTACCGCCTTAATAATCGCCCACGGCCTTACATCCTCTATACTCTTCTGTCTAGCAAATTCTAACTACGAACGAATTCACAGCCGAACAATAATCCTAGCTCGCGGCCTACAATTATTCCTTCCACTAATAGCAACCTGATGACTCCTAGCAAGCCTAACTAATCTAGCCCTACCCCCAACAATTAACCTAATCGGAGAGCTATTCGTAGTTATATCGACCTTCTCATGATCCAACATCACAATTATCCTAATAGGACTAAACATAGTAATTACTGCCCTGTATTCCCTTTATATATTAATTACAACACAACGAGGCAAATACACCCATCACATCAATATTATCTTACCCTCTTTTACACGAGAAAACGCACTCATGTCTCTACATATATTACCCTTACTACTTCTATCCCTAAACCCAAAAATTATCTTGGGCCCCCTTTACTGTGAGTATAGTTTAAAAAAAACATTAGATTGTGAATCTAACAACAGAAGCTTATCACCTTCTTACTTACCGAAAAAGTATGCAAGAACTGCTAACTCTATGCCCCCATGTCTAACAACATGGCTTTTTCAAACTTTTAAAGGATAGTAGCTATCCGTTGGCCTTAGGAGCCAAAAAATTGGTGCAACTCCAAATAAAAGTAATAAACATATTCTCCTCCTTTACACTAGTAACCCTACTCCTGCTAACCGTACCCATCATAATAACAAACTCTAACATCTACAAAACTTCCAACTACCCATCTTATGTAAAAACAACCATCTCATGCGCTTTCCTCACTAGCATAATTCCTACAATAATATTTATTCACACAGGACAAGAAATAGTTATTTCAAACTGACATTGACTAACCATTCAAACTCTTAAACTATCACTCAGCTTTAAAATGGATTATTTCTCAATAATATTCGTTCCAGTGGCATTATTTGTCACGTGATCCATTATAGAATTTTCCATATGATACATACACTCAGATCCTTATATCAACCAATTCTTTAAGTACTTACTCCTTTTTCTCATCACAATACTCATCCTTGTCACTGCAAATAATCTATTCCAACTTTTTATCGGCTGAGAAGGAGTAGGAATTATATCATTCTTACTCATCGGATGGTGATACGGACGAGCAGACGCAAACACAGCAGCCCTACAAGCAATCCTATACAATCGTATCGGTGATATTGGATTTATTCTAGCAATAGCATGATTCTTAATTAATCTTAATACTTGAGATCTCCAACAAATCTTTATATTAAATCCGAACAACTCCAACCTGCCCCTAATAGGCCTAACACTAGCTGCAACTGGAAAATCCGCACAATTTGGCCTACACCCATGACTACCTTCCGCAATAGAAGGCCCTACTCCTGTCTCAGCATTACTCCACTCAAGCACAATAGTAGTAGCAGGCATTTTCCTATTAATCCGCTTCTATCCTCTAACAGAAAACAATAAATTTGCCCAGTCCATTATTCTATGTCTAGGAGCCATTACTACCCTATTTACAGCAATATGCGCCTTAACCCAAAATGACATCAAAAAAATTGTTGCCTTCTCCACATCTAGCCAACTAGGCCTTATAATAGTTACTATCGGCATTAACCAACCCTACCTAGCATTTCTTCATATCTGCACCCACGCCTTCTTCAAAGCCATACTATTTATATGCTCTGGCTCTATTATTCACAGTCTAAATGACGAACAAGATATTCGAAAAATAGGAGGCCTATTCAAAGCTATGCCATTTACCACAACAGCCTTAATCATTGGCAGCCTCGCATTGACAGGAATACCCTTCCTTACAGGATTTTACTCTAAAGACCTAATTATCGAAGCCGCTAACACGTCATATACCAACGCCTGAGCCCTCCTAATGACATTAATTGCCACCTCCTTTACAGCCATCTATAGCACTCGCATTATCTTCTTCGCACTCCTAGGACAACCTCGATTTCCAACTTTAATTATTATTAATGAAAATAACCCCTTCCTAATTAATTCAATTAAACGCTTACTAATCGGAAGCCTATTTGCAGGATTCATTATCTCTAACAACATACCTCCCATAACGGTTCCCCAAATAACCATACCCCCTTACCTAAAAATGATAGCTATAGCAGTTACAATTTTAGGCTTTATCCTAGCACTAGAAATCAGCAATACAACCTATTACCTAAAATTTAAATATCCATCAAACATCTTTAAATTTTCTAACCTCCTAGGATATTATCCCACAATTATACACCGCTTAACCCCCTATATAAATCTAACAATAAGCCAAAAATCAGCATCATCCCTTCTAGACCTAATCTGACTAGAAAACATTTTACCAAAAACTACTTCACTAATTCAAATAAAAATATCAACTACAGTTACAGACCAAAAAGGTTTAATTAAACTATATTTTCTATCTTTCCTAATTACAATTCTTGTAAGCACAATTTTACTTAATTTCCACGAGTAATCTCTATAATCACCACAACACCAATCAACAAAGACCAACCAGTTACAATAACTAATCAAGTGCCATAACTATATAAAGCTGCAATTCCTATAGCCTCCTCACTAAAGAACCCAGAATCTCCTGTATCATAAATTACTCAATCCCCTAAACCATTAAACTTAAACACGATCTCTACCTCTTTATCTTTCAACACATAATAAACCATTAAAAACTCCATCAACAAACCAGTAATAAATGCCCCTAAAACAGTTTTATTAGAAACCCAAATTTCAGGATACTGTTCAGTAGCTATAGCCGTCGTATAACCAAAAACCACTATTATACCCCCCAAATAAATTAAAAAAACTATTAGACCTAAAAAAGAACCACCAAAATTTAATACAATACCACAACCAACCCCACCACTCACAATTAATCCCAACCCCCCATAAATAGGTGAAGGTTTTGAAGAAAATCCTACAAAACCAATCACAAAAATAATACTTAAAATAAACACAATGTATGTTATCATTATTCTCGCATGGAATCTAACCATGACTAATGATATGAAAAACCATCGTTGTCATTCAACTACAAGAACACTAATGATCAATATACGAAAAACTCACCCACTCATAAAAATTGTAAATAACGCATTCATTGACCTTCCAGCCCCATCAAACATCTCATCATGATGAAACTTCGGCTCCTTACTAGGTATCTGCTTAATCCTACAAATTTTAACAGGCCTATTCCTGGCAATGCACTACACAGCCGATACAGCAACAGCATTCTCCTCTGTCACGCACATCTGCCGAGACGTCAACTACGGTTGAATTATTCGATACATACATGCGAACGGAGCATCTATATTCTTCATCTGCCTCTTCACACACGTAGGACGAGGCCTCTACTATGGATCATACACATTCCTAGAAACATGAAATGTTGGAGTAATTCTTTTATTTGCAACAATGGCTACAGCATTCATAGGATACGTCCTACCATGAGGACAAATATCCTTCTGAGGAGCAACAGTCATCACTAACCTCCTCTCAGCAATTCCATATATCGGTACAAATTTAGTCGAATGAATCTGAGGGGGCTTTTCGGTAGACAAAGCAACCCTTACCCGATTTTTTGCCTTCCACTTTATCCTTCCATTCATCATTGCAGCTCTTGCTATAGTCCACCTACTCTTCCTTCATGAAACAGGATCAAACAACCCTACAGGAATCTCGTCAGACGCAGACAAAATTCCATTTCACCCCTACTATACCATTAAAGACATCCTGGGGGCCCTACTATTAATTTTAACCCTCATGCTACTAGTCCTATTTTCACCAGACCTACTTGGAGACCCAGATAACTACACACCAGCAAACCCACTTAATACACCCCCACACATCAAACCCGAATGATATTTCCTATTCGCATACGCAATCCTTCGATCAATTCCTAACAAACTAGGAGGAGTACTAGCCCTAATTATATCAATCCTAATTCTAGTCCTCATACCCTTACTACATACATCCAAACAACGAAGCATAATATTCCGACCAATCAGCCAATGCATATTCTGAATTCTAGTAGCAGACTTGCTAACACTAACATGAATTGGAGGACAACCGGTTGAACACCCATTCATTATTATCGGACAGCTAGCATCAATCCTATATTTCTTACTTATCCTAGTGCTAATACCAGTGGCCAGCACCATCGAAAATAACCTCCTAAAATGAAGATAAGTCTTTGTAGTACATTAAATATACTGGTCTTGTAAACCAGAGAAGGAGAACAAGCAACCTCCCTGAGACTCAAGGAAGAAGCTATAGCCCCACTATCAACACCCAAAGCTGAAGTTCTATTTAAACTATTCCCTGAATGCTATCAATATAGTCTCATAAATGCAAAGAGCAAAATCAGCATTAAATTTACTAAAAACTTTCAAAAATTAACACAGACCTAGCACTCTATAGTCATACAAGCGTTTACACGATAATTTAACCACATAGCACGCCCCTAAGGGCATTACATTAATGTAATACGGACATGATATGTATATAGTACATTAAACGATATTCCCCATGCATATAAGCAGGTATTACAGCATTAATGTACACAAACATGAAATGTACTTGGCATATTCCAGCACGTCAAGCATACAAGCAAGTACATGTCCCCTATTGACAGTACATAGCACATTCAGTCTGTTCACCGTACATAGCACATACAAGTCAAATCTTTTCTCGACAACATGCTTACCCCGCCCCCTAGATCACGAGCTTAATCACCATGCCGCGTGAAACCAGCAACCCGCTTGGCAGGGATCCCTCTTCTCGCTCCGGGCCCATCAATTGTGGGGGTAGCTATTTAATGAATTTTATCAGACATCTGGTTCTTTCTTCAGGGCCATCTCACCTAAAATCGCCCACTCGTCCCTCTTAAATAAGACATCTCGATGGACTAGTGACTAATCAGCCCATGATCACACATAACTGTGCTGTCATGCATTTGGTATTTTTTAATTTTCGGGGTTGCTTGGACTCAGCTATGGCCGTCAAAGGCCCCGACCCGGAGCATAAATTGTAGCTGGACTTAACTGCATCTTGAGCACCAGCATAATGGTAAGCACGTGTATGCATAGTTAATGGAGCGTAGACATTATGGTTAATGAAAGCATGGACATTATAGTTAATGGTACAGGACATAATAATGAACCTATCTCACATACCCATTATTATTCCCCCCTCTTTTATTTTCCCCCTTATATACTCACCACCATTTTTAACACATTTTTCTCTATACACTTAATCAAATTTATCGTATTTTCAATACTCAAATAGGCACTTCAACCAAAGTCAATATATAAGTGCCTAGTCCTACCCACACCTAATA